GTAATAAAACAACATATGCTATAATAATAGGTAAAAATATTGTTCAACAAACAGACATTAATTGATCAAATCTAATTCTAGGAAATGAAGCTCTTACTCAAATAAATACAAATATAAGGAAAGCTGTTTTTAATGCTAAATTTAAACTAGACAAACCATTAATTAAATAATCAGAGAATAAGTAGTTAAAATCAAAAGAATTATAACCTAATAATACTATAAATGAATTTATAAAATATAAAATAGTATTTAAAGGTAAAATATTTAAATAACCTCCTAAAAATAAAACACTAGTTAATATACAAATTAATACAATACTAGCATATTCAGCTAAAAAGAAGAAAACAAAAATAACAGCAGAATGTTCTGTCATAAAACCACTAACTAACTCAGATTCCATATAAATTATAAACTTATTTTTTTTAAATAATACATAGATTTAAATATTTTTCCAGTTTTAATATATTTATTAACAGTTGAATTACTAATATTAAAATATTTAGCTAATTCAACTTTATTTTTAAAAACTTTAATTAAATTAAAATTTAAATCATAAATACCAACATGTAATTTATTTATTTTATTTATAGTTTTATGATTATTTAATAATTTAGAATTATATAAATTATTTTTATTGTATTTTGCAATATATTTAAATTCTAAATCTATTAGTTTTTTTAAATTTTTAGAATCTAAATATTCTAATATATTAAAAGTAAAATTATTTAGACCTAATTTTTTAATATCAATCTGCAATAATTTATTAGATTTTTCACCTATAATATGTTCTAATAAACGTTTATATAAATTATTAGTACTACCTATATAATGTTTATTATTAAGAATATTAGTAATAATATAAATACCTCATTTATTATTTAAATTATTACGATAATATTTTATAATTTTTTTATTATCTAAATAAAACATAAAATTTTTTGATAAATTTATATTAAATGTAATATTATCATTATTATTAATAGTATATAATAATAAATTTGATAAGTTTATAATTTCCTTAAACATATCATTTACATGATATATGGACTATTTTTTATTAAATATAATTAATTAATTATAAATTAATGATTGCGTATAGTCTCTGAAGAACTAAAATAATAGTTTCCTGCTAATTAACCTAACAATTAGGTATTTTTAGCAATTAGCAATCTTTAAAGAAGCCGAATCATTATTTAACAGCTTCTGCTAAATCAAAAGGAGCTCTATTAGTTTCTGCAATACAACCTATAAAGAATATAAGGAATATAGGTAATAAAGGTAAAATAAAAAATACAACTTTTTGACTTTCTATAATAACAGTTAAATTTAAGCTACCTGTAAATAAAATTACTAATAAAATAATAGAACTTAAAATTAACTCATAACTAATTAATTGAGCTGTACTTCTTAATGAACCTAAAAAAGCATATTTAGAATTAGCAGATCAACCGGCTAATAAAATACCATATGTAGCTAAAGAAGATACAGCTAACATATATAAAATACCTAAATTAAAATCTGATATAAATAAACCTGAACCATAAGGTATAACAGCATAACCTAATAAAGAAAAAATTAAAGTTATAATAGGACCAAGAAAAAATAAGATTATATTAGCTTGTGTAGGTGCTACATATTCTTTTAATAATAATTTTAAAGCATCAGCAAATGCTTGTAGTAAACCATAATAACCTACAATATTAGGACCTAATCTTCTTTGCATACTAGCCATTGTTTTTCTTTCTGATATAGTAACAAAAGCCACAATAAGTAAAGCAGGTACAACAACTAATAAATTTTCTAAAATTGAGATAAATGTATACATATTTTAATAAAAACTACTATAATTAAAAATTAGTAATTTTTTATCCATCTAATTATTATTACTAAATAAATTTTTTAATTTTAATATAATTATAGCTAAATTATGAATATATTGTAAAAACTATATAATAAACATCTACTATTTATTATAGGAGTTATGGGAAATCGAATCCCTGATTATAGATTTGCAGTCCTAATACAGAACCATCTGCTATAACTCCGAATTAGTTTTAATTACCTAATTGGTAATTTTTATTTAATATATTAATGAATAACCATTTCATATTTTTGTATTAAAATTATACATTTGTTTACTATCTATTTTTAGTGCATTTTTACCTAATTCAAAAGCAAATCCTAATGTTAAAACTAGAAAAAATACAAGCATAATTATTAAACCATATAAATTATTAAAATAAGCACTAACAATGTAAGGATAAACTAATAATATTTCTAAATCAAATAAAAGAAATAATAAAGCAAATATAAAAAAAGATATACTAAATTGTGTTCTATTTTGACCTAAAAATGAATGAAAACCACATTCAAATGCACTATCTTTTTCTTGATAAGGATTATGTACAGATAATAGTAAATTAATTACTAATAATACAGATGCTAAAATTGGTATAAATAAAAAAAAAAAAGTTGTACTTGTCATATTTATTAATATCTATATATATATATATAAGCTAATAACACTATAAATTTAAGCAATTAAGGATTATTAGAGAATGGATGTTTAAAATATGGATATTTTTTAAGTTCTGCTATTACTCTCGATTCATAATTTCTTTGAGCTTCTTCTAACATTATATTTTTCTCTCTACATTCCCTTATGTGTTCTGAAAATATTGCACTTGTTGCTCTATTTTCCATGTGATCTAAATTAAGTTTAACAGCTTGTAGTACTCCTTTATCTTCAGTAGTAAAGTGTTGAGGATTATCTCCAATAAATTCTCCAGCAGATTTTAAATGAAAACCTAAAGAAGTTACACCTTTAGATCTAGCTACAAGATCTGAAACAGTAATACATTCATTTGCACGTGGATAAGATACAAAATTATATTATCTAGCTATATAACTAAAAATATTTCCATCATATCCAGGTTCTACTAACCTATGTCCATATGCTTCTAAAAATGTATGAAATACTGGTACAAGACCATGTGCCACATTATACTCATCTAAAGCAAGACCTATAGCCATACATGATACAAATCCCCCTGTATGAGCATATAGTAGAGTCATACTCATTAATTTAGAAGCTAAAGTACCTAATGGGTCTATGGGGGAGTTTCTTACTTCAAGTTCTTTGTTTAATTATCTTTTAATTATATAATAAATTCTAGTACAAGATAAAACAATAAAAAGAATTAAACATAAACTACTAATGGTAATGCATAATTTATATAATAAATCATCTTTAGGTATTAATTTTAAATATAAAAAAATTAAAGAAATTATACCTATTATTTTAAAAATAATAACTAGTATATTATTATTATATTTTTGGAATGATTCCGGTAAATATGATTTTTTAATACCTAACTCTATTCCATTTATTACTCTTACAAAATACCTTTATTATTTATTTTATTTGATTTATTAATAGCTAAATCAATTAAATTATTTTCTATAAGACTAACTAAAGGTATAATTATAATAAAATAAGCAAAATACAATACAGTTGATATTTGTCCAAATACAATAAAAGGATCTTCAACATGTTTAGCACCTAATTGCATTAAAACTAAAAAATTAGCAATAAATATATAGAAAGTTACTTTACTTAAAGGTCTAAATTGTATACCTCTTAATATAGATTTATCTAAATAAGGTAATGCTAATAAAATAAGAATAGCACCAAACATTAAAACAACACCTACAGCTTTATTAGGTATAGATCTTAATATAGCATAAAAAGGTAATAAATATCATTCAGGTACGATAGCAGCTGGTGTTTGCATAGGATTAGCCATAACATAATTTTCACAATCACCTAAAGCATTAGGCATAAAGAAAACAAATATAGATAATATAAGCATAAATAAGAAGATAGTAACTAAATCTTTAAATAAAAAATAAGGAGCAAAAGGTAATCTATCATAATTACCTGATAAACCTAAAGGATTACTAGAACCAACAGTATCATGTAATGCTATTAAATGCATTAAAACTAAAGCAGCTAATATAAAAGGTAATAAGAAATGTAATGAGAAAAATCTGTTTAATGTAGCATTATTAACAGAAAAACCACCTCAAATGAACTCAACTAAATCTTGACCAATTCAAGGTATAGCACTCATTAAATTAGTAATAACTGTAGCACCTCATAAACTCATTTGACCATAGGGTAAAACATAACCTAAGAAACCTGTAGCCATCATAGCTATAAATATAATAGTACCGATACTTCAAGTTAAAGTTCTAGGTTCTTGATATGAACCATAATAAATACCTCTACCTATATGTAAATATACTAAAAAGAAAAAAGCTGAAGCAGTATTTGCATGTAAATATCTTATTAATCAACCATTATTAACATCACGCATAATATGTTCTATAGAATCAAAAGCATCTAAAACATTAGGTGTATAATGCATTGCTAAAGTTACACCAGTAATTATTTGAATACCTAAACATAAAGCTAATAATGAACCAAAATTTCATAAATAACTAAGATTAGATGGTTGAGGTGAATCAATTATATATGAATTAACTAATTTTAATAACGGATGACTTTTAAAAATTCTCATAATTAAAGTTTAAATTTTAATTTTTTTTTTTAATCTTTTTTTTTTTATTTTACTTCTTTATTTTTATTAATTTTATTAAATAATATTATACGGTGTAAATAATATAAATGATAATATATTAGAAATATCTAATCATTGATCAGGCATAAACATAAATAATAAAATAAATATTGTTAAAATTGATATAGGTACAGATAAAGAATTTGATAATGAAATATTAGATTTTAAATAAAATGAATCTATAACATTATTATTTTTAACAATTTCAGCTGGAACTTGTAAATTAAATAATTTTTTACTAAATATATAAGAATGTGTATCAAAAAACATAATTTTAATAACATTTAAATAATAAACTGCACTTATAACACTAGTTAATATACCAATTAAAGCTAAAAAAATAAAACCATTTTGTAAAGCAGCAGATAAAACCATTAACTTAGCAAAAAAACCAACAAGAGGTGGTATACCTGCAAAAGATAATAAAGTAATAGCTAAACTTATAGTTAATGTAGGGTTTATATAGAAATAACCTTTTAATTGATTTATTAATTGTATAGGTGAGTTATTTTTATCTAATAAATTATTATGATCTATATTTTTATTTATATAAAAGTATAATGTATAACCTATACCTATTAATATAAAGAAAGCATTTAAATTTGAAATACTATATTGTATTAAATAAAATATAAAAGATTGTATAGATTCAACACTATTAATACTTAAAGCTAATAATAAAAAACCAACATGTGATATAGTACTATAAGCAAATAATCTTTTAATTCTAAATTGAGTTAAACCTAAAACAGTACCTATAATTAAAGATAATATACTACTTATTAATAAACTAGATGTTCAAGAATATTCAGTAGATATATTATTAGCAAAATGTACTAAATGTAATAAAATTATTAATATTGATATTTTTGGCATAATAGCAACAAAAGTTGTAACAATTGTAGGTATACCATCATAAACATCAGGTGATCAAAAATGGAAAGGTGCTGCAGATATTTTAAATAAAAAACCTATAGTTATTAATAATAAATAGTAAGGTATATATGTAGATATATCATTATACATAATATAATTTAATTCATTATCTTTAATTAAATTAGATATATTAGTTATTATATAAAAACTATCTAAATATGTTGTACCTGAGTTAGCATATATTAAACCTATACCTAATAAAATAAAACAAGATGATAAACCACCTAGTAAAAAATAAGTTAAACCAGAAGATGTAGAAGATTCTGAATTTCTATATAAAGTACATAATATATATAAACCATAACTTTGTAATTCTATAGATAAATATACTGATATTAAATCACTACTAGATATTAATAATACACTTCCCATAACTATAAATAATAGAATTAAAGTATATTCTATTATTGTATATTGTTCTCCTTTTTTATTAATAATATTTGAAACAAATAATTTTAATTTATTAAATAATAACATATTTATACTTAAATATTTATTTGTTCAATATTTTCTTGGATAAAAACCTGTTAAATTTAAAATAAACATTGTTAACATAAATATTAACATATCAAATATTAGATCTAAAGATGTTATACTAAATAAACCACCAAATAAACCTACTCCTGAATTTAAATAAGAAATAAAAAGATTGTTATAGCAAAATAATATACAATACATTTGTATAATTATTCCTATTCTAGAATAATATATTGAGATATCTCTTCTTAAACTAAGAGAATTAGATAATAATAATAAAAAAATAGAAGTTAATAACATAATTATTTATTTTTTTTTGTTTATAGTTGAAAATATACCAAATAATAATAACAATAAAATATTATTATCAATATTTAAATATAATAAGAAAACATAGAAAATTAAACCTATTAAAATATATAAAGCATAAGATGTAATAACACCTGTACTTAAATTACCAATATTTTTACTTAAATTTAATAAACCTTTTTCTAAACCATATGGACCTAATAATTCTACAGAACCTTTATCTAAAACTTTAGTAGTTTGTCCACCTAATTTTAAAATAAAGTTAGTAATATAATTATTATAAAAAAATTCAATTAAAAAACGTTGATTAAATAAACTAAATATATTATAACCTAAATTAGTAAATTTAAATTTAATTAATAATTTACCAAAAAATTCTGAGAATATTATACCAACAAAAGATAAAGTTAAAGTAAAAAATAAAGGTAATAATTTAAATATAGTTGGAACTGCAAATTCAGTATCTAACATAATTTCATGTGAAGGATGTATAAAAATACTATTATCTACAAAGAAATTTGTACCTAAACCAATAAATACATCTTTAGTTAAATAACCAAAAAATATTGAAAAGATAGCTAATATTATTAAAGGTAAATTAATAAAAATATTACCTTGATCTACATTTTTATAATTATTTAATGGTCCATTAGGACTAGTTAAAAATGTTAAATATAAAACTTTTACAGAATATAATGTAGTAAACATAGCACCTATTGTAGCTATAAAATATACAATAGTACTTGAAATATAAAATTGACCATATGCAGATTCTAATATAAAATCTTTAGAATAGAAACCAGACATAAATGGTATAGCAACTAAACTTAAAGAAGCTATTAACATTATTGAATAAGCTAAAGGTAAAAATGGTTTTAATCCTCCATATTTTCTAAAATCTTGATTATCCGATACAGAATGTATAACTGCTCCTGCACCTAAAAATAATAATGCTTTATAAAAAGCATGATTAACTAAATGAAATAATGCAAGATTATATGATGATAAACCTATGGCTATTACCATCATACCTAATTGACTCATTGTAGAATAAGCTATAACTTTTTTAATATCTTGTTGAAATAATCCTATTATAGAACTAAAAATAGTTGTTATAGCACCTAATCATAAACAAAGTATTAAAACTGTTGAACTATATTCTATTAAAGGAGATGATCTCATTAATAAATATACACCAGCTGTAACCATTGTCGCTGCATGAATTAAAGCAGATACAGGTGTAGGACCTTCCATAGCTTGAGGTAATCAAACATGAAGACCTATTTGTGAACTTTTTGCCATAGCACCTATTAATAAACATATACCTATTAATGTTATTATATCTTGATTAAAGTATGGAGCTAATGAAAAAACAGTTGAATAATCTAAATTACCAAATGATCAAATTATTATGAACATACCTATAGTTAAAAAACAATCTCCTACTCTATTTGTTAAAAAAGCTGAAATTGAACTTTGATTAGCTGCTATTCTAGTATATCAGAAATTTACTAATAAATATGAACAAACTCCTACTCCTTCTCAACCTAAAAACATTAATAAATAATTATTAGCTGTTACAAGTATTATCATCATAAAAGTAAATAAACTTAAATAACTAAAAAATCTTTGATTGTGTGGATCATGACTCATATAACCTATTGAATAGACATGTACTAAACTAGATACTATTAATACGGGTATTAACATACTTACTGTTAAACTATCAAAATAAAAACCTCATAATATATTTATTGACTCTGAATCTATTCATCTAAATAAATTTATTTCTAAAGGTATATTATTATAACCTACTTCAAAAAAAGTTATTATAGCTAATATTGTTGTTATAATAATAAAACTTGATGTTATTAATTGTGCTCCTTGTACACCTATTTTTCTACCAAAAAATCCTGATATTATTGAACCTAATAAAGGTAAAAAGATAATAACCAAATACATTATTTATATTCTATTGCTATACTTCCTCTTAATCTATAAAAAGCTACTAATATACCTAAACCTATAGCAGATTCTGCTCCTGCTATTGTTATTATATATATAGCAAAAGTTTGACCTAATATATCGTCAAAATTAAGTGAACTTATTAATATTAAAAAAGTAACAGACAATAACATTATTTCTATTGAAATAAGCATTAGAATTATATTTTTTCTATTTAAAACAAAACCTAAAATCCCTATTAAAAATAATATTAATGATAAATTCATTAAACTTTACGATTAAGATTTATTATATATACTTTTCTTTTTTATTATTTATTAATTAATTAATCACCTAATTGATCTCTTAATCATAATAAAAATTTTTTTAAACTTACTGATTGTATTACTATAGGCATTGAACTATGTAATATTCCACATATTTCTGAACATTGTCCAAAATATGTACCTTGTCTGTTTAAATATACTGATGATTGATTTAATCTTCCTGGGTATGCATCACATTTTATTCCTAATGATGGACAAGCAAATGAATGTATAACATCAGCTGCTGATATTACAAATCTTGTATGTGTTAATTCTGGTATTATTACTCTATTATCAACTTCTAACATTCTTAATGTACCTTCTTCTAAATCTGATTCTGGTACTATATATGAATCAAATTCTACAAATTCACCATCTGCATTAGTAAAATCTGGATATTGGTAACTTCAATATCATTGATGACCTTCTCCATATATTACTAATGATGGATCCATTACTTCATCCATTAAATATAATAATTTAAATGAAGGAAATGCTATTAATATTAAAATTATAGCTGGTGTTATTGTTCATATTAATTCTATTAATGTACCATGATTCATATATTTATGTGATATATGTGATTTTGTATGTACAAAATTTTTTATAATTGTAATCATCATTCAAGTAACAGCAAATAATATTATAGTTAAATAAAACATAATATTATTATGTAATTCTTCTATACCTTCCATTTGAGGTGTTGCACTATCTTGAAAAAATAAACCCCATGGTGTTGGAGCATCAAGTTGTATTGTATTTTGATTGATACTAATTAAACTTAATGTTTGAATTCAAATAAATAAATTTCTTATCATATTAGTTAATATATTTTTATTATATCTTTATAACAAAATAAAAAAATAAAAATAAAAAAAAAAAATATATACATATATATTTAAAAAAAAAATATATTTTTTTTTAATATTAAAATAATCTGAATTATTAGATTTATAATTAATTAGGCTACGTATAATAGTAAGAAAGCCATCATTAATGCGAATACGCAAACTACCAATTTTATTTATATTTCAAAAAAATAAATTTTTATCGTATATAATAATTAGAAAATTGGAATTTTTTTAAGAATTTTATATTCTTATAAAACGTTTAACTTTTTAATTGTTTTTTTAGACTATGTCTTCATTTTTTTTATGTAGGATGTTAAAAATTTTCGTTTTTCACTACTCATTTATAGTCGTTGAACGTTATTAGTATATTATATACTAATATTCGCTGCAAATTTATCTTTAAGATATTTCTTGCAATTAACCCTATATCAGATCTATTCGCTTAAACCTGTAGCTTCTGAGAAAGCAAAACCTAAGATAGCGTATGAGAATAATTGACCTCTAAGTGAAGGGTTTCTAGCAACACCTAAAATTAAAGCACCAAAAACAACACCTATTCCAACACCTGCTCCTATTAAACCTGTTGTAGCTAATCCTGTACCGATTATTTTAGCTGCTTGTATCATTTTATAAAATTATAAATTATCTTACTAAGGAAACCTTTATCCAAATAAATAATTACTATATAGTAAAAGTATTGTACTTAAAAAGCCCTTAAGATGAATCGAACATCTATACAAATATTAACAGTATTTTGCTCTACCATTGAGCTATAAGAGCTAAAATTCTTATCCTAGATTCGAACTAGGATCAAAATATTAGAAGTATTTTGCTCTACCATTGAGCTAATAAGAATAAGCAACATGTATAAGATTTGAACTTATATCATCGTGGCCGTAACACGGTATTCTAACCATTAAACTAACATGTTGCTTAAATCAATAATTTTAATATAACAATCTTATTATAATTTATTGTATTTTTCTTTTATTATTATAATTTATTATATCTATAATTGAATAGATAATAATTTCATTAAGTTATATATTATTGGTTTATTTAATTATATAGTTAATATATTTGTTAAAGTATAAAAAATATCAAATATATCATTATAATGATATATTATTTCACCTATAGAATCTAAAATAGATCTTTCTTGAACTTCTGGTTGAATAATACTAATATTATCAACAGAATCATTATTTTCTAAATTATTAGCAGTCATATTACCACCACCATTAGAATTATTTTCTGAATTATCATCCGAATTATCTGAATTATTTTCTGAATTATCATCTTCTCTTTCTTGTTCCTCTCGTTCTTCTCGTTCTCGTTCTTCTTGTTCTCTAACTTGTCTTCAATAATTTGCAATATCACGATCTCATTCAGCATTAAAATCTTCTTCGGTCATTTCAGGTAATACTTCTACTTCATTGTTTTCCATAGGCTCTTCTCAAGGTGTTAAATCAACTGGGTTATTATCAAGGCAATGTGGTATTGGAATATTTTGATGGTCATCTTTTGAAAATCTAGCTAATTGTAACTTATGAATCTCTTTTAATTCATTATTATTCTCTAATTCATTTTTTAAAACATCTATATTACCATATAGAGCATTAGAATTTTTTTTATTCTCTCAACAAGTCAAGATCAAAACTTTTAAATTAATTAATAAATTTATAAAATTTTTCATAAAAAATATTTATTTTTTTTTTTTTTTATGTCTAATGAAAGTTATAAAAAGAATAAATTAAAAGCAAGATTGTTAAAAAAAGTAGATTACAACAGGAATAATACCTATGTACAAGTTAATTTGGAAAAAAGTAGACTACCCTAGCAAATTTATTTATGATTGCACAGGTAAACTTACAAACGCGTGAGGTTTTGGTGGACTATTTAAACATCATTCTAAAGAACTGTTATTTCTATTAAATAATGTTTGGAATAGATCACTAAAATATTGTGGTGTTAATCAAGGATATCTAGAAACAGGTGAACCTTGAGTTAATTGTAAGTATAATATGTTTAAGAAATATCATGTAGCTACAACACTTATAATAGAACCAAAACTACTTATTAAATTTCAACCAGCAAAAGCATCAGGATAATCACCGATACGTCTAGGCATACCTTGTAAACCTAAGAAATGTTGAGGGAAGAAAGTTAAATTAACACCAATAAATAATAGTCAGAAATGTACTTTACCAGCAAAGATATCATAAGATAAACCTAATAATTTAGGTATTCAGAAGTATCAACCACTAAATAAAGCAAAAACAGCACCCATAGAAAGTACATAGTGGAAATGAGCAACAACATAGTAAGTATCATGGAAAGCAATATCAAGTGAAGCATTAGCTAAAACAACACCACTTAAACCTCCAATAGTAAACATAACAACAAAACCTAAAGCAAATAACATAGCAGGTGTTAATTGTATAGAACCACCATAACAAGTAGCTAATCAACTAAATATTTTTATACCTGTAGGTACAGCAATAATAAGTGTAGCAGCTGTAAAGTAAGCTCTAGTATCAACATCTAAACCTACAGTATACATATGATGACTTCAAACAACAAAACCTAAAATACCAATAGACATCATAGCATAAACCATACCTAGATAACCAAATACATTTTTACTTGAACCAGCAGAGACAACAGTACTAATAATACCAAAACCAGGTACAATTAAAATATAAACCTCTGGATGACCAAAGAATCAGAATAGATGTTGGTATAAAATAGGATCACCACCACCAGCTAATTCAAAGAAAGATGTATTAAAATTTCTATCTGTTAATAACATTGTTATTGCACCAGCTAATACAGGTAAAGATAATAATAATAATACAGCTGTTATTAATACAGCTCAACCAAATAAAGCTAATTTATGTAAACGTATACCTGGACTTCTCATATTAATTATAGTTGTAATAAAATTCATAGCACCTAATAGAGAACTTATACCACTTAAATGTAAACCAAATATAGCTAAATCCACACTAGGACCACTATGACTTTGTATACTTGATAATGGAGGATATAATGTTCAACCTGTACCAGCACCATTTTCTATAATAGAAGCAAATACAAATAATAATAAACTAGGTATTAATAATCAGAAACTTATATTATTTAATCTTGGGAATGCCATATCAGGACCACCAACTAGTAAAGGTAATAAAAAATTACCAAAACCACCTATTAGAGCAGGCATAACCATAAAGAATATCATTAATATAGCATGAGCTGTAATAATACTATTATATAATTGATTATCAGCTATATACTGTACACCTGGGGCAGATAACTCTAATCTAATTAAGACTGAGAAAGCTGTACCAACCAAACCTGAAAATAATGCAAACATAAGATATAAAGTTCCAATATCTTTAGCATTTGTTGATAAAAATCATCTTTCTTTTCACATTGTTATATTAAATATCTGCTGAATCACTTTATTAGATTTTTATACTGCTACTAAGCATATTTTATTTAAAGTCTGGAATATAATTTCAATATAATAATATTTTAATTTAATCTCATCAGATAAAAATATCATCAGAAAGGGTGGATACCTTGATTCGAACAAGGATATACTATGCCACATACAGCTGTTCTACCATTGAACTATATTCACCTTTATTTATAGCTAAACTTAAAAATTTAATTAATAACTATAATAAATAGCCTGAGGAGAAAATCGAATTCTCATTCTTAATTCATGAAATTATTGTTCTACCATTAAACTACTCGGGCTAATTTAATTATTCATAATTTAAATACATAATACTTGAAAAATAATAAATTTATTTAATATATATTATTATGTAATTATGTTGGAGCGATTCGAACACTCATAGCTAAATACCAAAAATTTATGACTTACCTCTTAGTCAACAACATAAAAAATATATTATTAATTTAAATTAATTGAGGTATTTTAATAATTTGATTAATTTAAATAACTAGATATAATTATAATATTTATATTTATTAAGAATTAGAGAAAATTTGAACTCAATAAACATTCTAATATTAGGCCTATGGACAATAAGACTTGAACTTATAAAGCTTCCGCTACTATGGCCTAAACATAGCCTGGTTACCAATTTCAGCATATCCATAAAATATAGTTGCTCGAAATAAGACTTGAACTTATAACCTAAACATCTTCAGTGTTCCGCTCGACCAATTGAGCTTTTCGAGCTAAAATTATGGAGTTATCAGGAATTGAACCCGAATAAAGGACTTGCAAAGTCCTCGTTTTACCAATTAAACCATAACCCCAAATATCCGAGGAGGGATTTGAACCCACACGATTATATCAATAAAACTTAAGATTATCCTGTCTACCAGTTTCAGCACTCGGATTAAGACTAAAATGATTCGAACATTTATAAAAACTATTATGAGCAGTTGGCTTTACCATTAAGCTATAGCCTTATAATACGGATTTAGGATTTGAACCTAAATAAATTGATCATGAGTCAATTATGTTACTATTACATTAATCCGTAGTAAGAAATAGGTGATTTGAACACCTGACCCTTCGTGTGTAAAACGATAGCTCTACCGCTGAGCTAATTTCTTGTAACCCAAGAGAGACTTGAACTCTCGCACTAACAGTGAAAATGTTATGTCTTAACCAACTTGACCATTGGGTCAGCCCAGTGCAAGTATCGCACTTACTTAAACCGATTACAAAACGGTTGCATTACTTTTATGCTAACCAGGCTATATATATATAAATATATAACTATATATGTGTTATATTAAGTATAATAATAAATTAGTACTTTATGTCTAAAAAAAATTAAATTTGTTACAACTAAAGCCTATAACGTAATATTATATTACGTTTATATAAGAGTATAGTATAATAAGCTTCGCGCTTAAATGCTTTCAGCACTTATCTATAATTGACTTAGCTTTCCTGCCATGCCTAATAAGCATTCATATACTTTTTACTTGTATAAAAAATATACTCATAATTTTTACTATAGTGATAGTAAACTAGTTTATTAACAATATTAAACAACAGGTAAACCATAGGTCAACATTCCCAACTCCTTTCGTACGAAGGGACTATTTATCTTTTACTCTGTATCCCTCTAGAAGATAAAAACCATACTGTCTCACGACGTATTAAACCCAGCTCATGTAACTCTTTAATCGACGAACAGTCGAACCCTTCATGATTTCTACATTCATGTGGATGAGTTAAGCCGACATCGAGGTGCCAAACCGCGCACTCAATTTGTACTCTCTTGCGCAAATTAGCCTGTTCAATTATGTTATCATAAAAGCTTTTTATCTTTTATTTCCTTTTTTTTCAAAAAGGTTCAGACTATTTCATCATCTTTATAATCTTTTATATTTTTTAGGATTTATTATTTACTACCTACTCAACCTTTTATACCATAAGAACCTATACGTGTTATAGAATGTAATTTAGTATATTCTAAATTAGGTCTAAAATTACCTCTTATTAATGCTGATGATTCAAATTTTACTGATGATTTAGTATTAGTTAAACTTCCTTTATATTTTAATTTAGATAAAGATCTTGAAGCAGTAAAACGTTTAGTTAATCTACCACTTACTTCCAATCTTACACCTGAAACTTTTTTATATTTAATATTTTCTAATACTATACCTTTTAAATATTTTGAATCATTTATAACATTTTCATCTTCTAACACTTTTACTTTTTTTATAGATCTAGATAATGAGTATAAAACTTTTCTTTTTATTACACTTAATTTTAATAATAAAATTTTAGTAAAAATATCACTATTTAAATAATGATATTTAAGATTTATAAAATTAAATTGAATATTCTTTTTATATATTTTTTTTATTAAATTTGTTAAATTATGTAAATAATAATTATTAAACTTAGACTTATTAATAAAAATTAATATAATTAAGTATAAATAAATAAATTCTTTTTCTAATGATTTTTCTATAAAATTTTTATATAAATTTAATTTTATATTATTTAATTTATCTTTATCTTTTATAGTTTTTAATAATAGATTTTTTAAATTAGATTCTCTTTTAATTAGTTTTAAACCTAATTTTTTAATCAAAAATAAATTTTCTTTTATTAATTTTTTTTTTTTTAATAAGAAATTTAAATATTTTCTTTCTAATATATATTTATAAGTTATTAATTGTCTATTATAAAAATAAATTGTTATATTAATTAAATCATTTGTATGTTTAAATTGTCCAAGACTTATTAATATTTTATTTTTTGAAATATTTCTTTTTCTTTTATTAAAATTATTACTTTTTCTTATTTTTTCTTCTATTTTTAAATTATATAAATTAAAATAACCATTAATTAATTTATTTATTAATTTATTTGCTTCAATAATATTATTTAAACTATTTTTATTAAAAGTATAAATACTATTTTTTCAATCTCTTACAATAGGTATAAATTTATTAGGTCATAATACTTTATGTTTAGAATTTAATGTCAAATTCTTATAAGAATGTTTTATTTTATTTTTTATTATATTTAACATAATATATTTTTTTAATGTTATTAATTAAATAATAACACAGTTTAATAATAATAATTAAAACTATTTCATTAATACAATATTAATAATTATAAAGATATAATATATATCAAAGAATATATAAAAAGATTATAAAGATGTTGGGTATTTAAAAAGGATTATTATTAGCATTATTCACCTTTTAGTCGTTGAACGTATTTATTTATATAAAAAGCTTAAATAAATTTCGCTTCAAATAAACTATATATTGTATTAACAAATAAAGTTATTTTTGAAATTAACCCAAATTATTACCAATATTTCAAAATATTGGAGGACTAACAAGTAATCCCTAGCGTAACTTTTTCATAAATCCAAGACCTTTCCTTTATGAATCTTGTGATCATATGCCCCGCTTACGCGACTGATAGACTTGTAAGTCAAACAGTAAAGCAAGATTTAGCCATTAAACTTTTAAAGTAAAAAAAACATCATATTAATAAGTAAAATTTCTATATTAATATGACTAAATATTAATATAATTATATTAATATTTAATTTACATCTATTTACCATATAGTTAAAATCTTACTTAAAAAAATTAAAAATAACTAACTTAATATAAATAATAACTGGATAATTATTAGTAATTAATTACAAATTAAATAAAAAATTAATAAAAATAAAAATTTTTTATTAATTTTTGTAAATTAAAATTTACAAAATTACAATATGAACTTTGGATATACCCAGGTACTTTTTATGGGATCTGTGCCCCGCATAAACTGCCTTCCTATCATAAAAAATATAATAGAACAAATAAAGGTGTTTCAATTTCATAACTATTACCTTATACACTGGAAATTATCAAATTATATCATAATAGGTAACAGTAAAGCTGCAAAGGGTCTTCTTGTCTATCTAGAGGTAAGCAGCATCTGCACTGCTAATTCAATTTCACTGAGCCAATCATCGAGACAGCTGTTGTATCGTTAAGTCATTCATGCAAAGACCGCATTTAACGGCCAAGGTATTCCGCTACCTTAGGACCCTTATAGATAAGGCCGCCATTAATCGGGGTTTTCATCAAAACCTAATTAAATAATTAAGTAAATCTGTTACCCTACCGACATCGGGCAGACATCACACTCAATACTTAGATTTTTATCTTGGCAGAGTGCTTTGTTTTAATTAAACAGTCGTACAACACTATTTTATGATTCCTTTTACTATTTCGATACATATATATCTATAGTAACGGTCCTCCTTATCCCGAAGTTACGGTAGTTAATTTGCCGAGTTCCTTAATGATTGTTCACTCAAACGCCTTTGTATACTCTACTTGCTTACTTGCGATAGTATTTAGGTACGGTTTATAGTTTATTAAGATTTTATATTTTTGTTACAGTTTCCTGAACCTTTATCACTAAATAAAAGTTTTGTTTACAAAAAATAATACTACTATTATCATCATATAGACCCTTTGGGGTATATACTTAGATACCGAAATTTAAAAAAAAACCATAAGCTTAAGGCGAGGAAAATTTTTGTTTTCCTTTTTCGTTACTCATGTCAGCATTCTCTCTTGGATTATCTAATATTTTTTAACTTAAAAAAGATAAAATCTAAGATATATCCAATGTTCCGCTACCCCGTATAATAATACGTACAAGGTTTCGGTATATTGTTTAGATCCGTTATATTTTCGGTATTAATATCTAAAATATTTAATCAGTGCTCTGTTACGAGATCTTCAAAAAATGGCAGCTTCTAAGCCTATTTCCTGATTGTATTTGATAAAAACATCCTTAATTTCACTCAACAATAATTTTGGAACCTTATAACTCTTGTTCTGGGCTGTTTCCCTTTAGACATACAACCTTATCGCACTATGTCTGATTATTCAACATTCATCTTTGCCATTCCGAGTGCAAATACTCTCCGATAAAATCTATACGATCCCCCGATATTTACAAAAAAAAAATTTTTTGTCCGAGATCACAGTTCTGTACCTGCTAAGATGTTAATTAAATTACCTACTTAAATAGGTTTCGCGGAAAACCAGCTATACTAGTCAGTTTTATCTTTCACCAACTTACCACAGTTCATCGAATATCTTTACAACGATAACTCGTTCGGGCTTCATTACCCTGACCATGGTAAGATCACTAGCTTTCGGGTCTATGTCTAGAAACTCTATTATTTTTTCATAATTGGTTTAACTGGGCAATATATTATTGCTCGCTTCTAAACATAACTTGCTGACCCATTATGCAAAAGGTACACTCTTTTTTTTGAGCTGCTTATAAAACTACTAATTCAAATTTTCCCTCACGGTACTCTTTCACTATCGCTTATATATTATATTTAGCTTTAGAGGAAGGTTCCCCTTTTTTCAAACAAATTTTCTTCGTTTTACTTATAAGCTTTTTTATTAAAATAATTTTTAATAAAATCTCGTTTGATTTCTTTTCCTAAAGTTACTAAGATACTTCAATTCACTTTGTTTATTTAATTAATTTATCTTAGATTTTAGATTCATAATTATCTTTAATATATAGCTAATTATCCATAATAGTTTCTTTACATACTTTATATATCTTACATATTTTAATCTACATATATATATTTTTTTTTTTCAAGTTATTATGAATCGAACATAACTAATCCTCAACCCAAATGAGGTGCCTACCCAGCCGGCTCTAACCTGTTTATCAGAGAATATCCGATTTGAACGGATGTGATTTTTTTAAACCAAATAAGTCTCAAGCTTACCACCTTAAACCACTCAGTCAATTCTCTTTTATTCAAGAGCACTCAGATTTGAACTGAGAAGGTGGAGGTTGAAGCTCCATATTTTACCCTTAAATTATACTCTTATTGATTCCTTAGCGAATTGAACGCTAATCCTACTCTTATCAAAAGTATACTTTAACCTATTAAGTTAAGGAATCTTACGGAAAAGAGATGATTCGAACATCTAAGTGTTATTACACAATATTTAGCAAATATCTCGCCTTGCCTATAGCAACTTTTCCTTTTACGGGTTAAATCGGCTACGATCCGATATCTATTTTCTCGACAAGAAAATCCTTTGCCAATTAAGTTACTAACCCTTTTTATGGCTAGTTGAAGTTGAATCAACACATTTCACATGGTACGCGAATAGTCTACCGTTAACCTATAGCCATTATTAAGACTTACAGGATTCGAACCCATACTATAATGATTAAAAGTCATATGTTCTACCATTGAACTAAAGTCTCAAAAGTTAATTTTCCCTTTATAAATTATTTATTGATTTACGTGAAACATATAATCTTACTACTCAAGGTAATATATATTTACTAAACACATAAAATATAAAACTTAATGATAATAATGTAAAAACTACTTGATTAAAAAAAAAAAATGGTATTAATTGTGGCATATATTTTTATATTTTTTTTTTATACAAATTAAAGTTAAAATGGAATTATATTAAAAGTAATTGTTAAAAATAAATTTAATTAATTAATAACCTCAGAAATATATACAAACATATAATATTAATCAAACAACATCAACAAAATGTCAGTATAATATACCTGATTCATAACCTAAGTGATGATGATCTGTTAAATGATAACCTAATAAACGTCATAAACCAACACTTAAGAAGGCTGTACCTATAAGAACGTGGAATCCATGAAAACCTGTACTAAAGTAAAAACAAGAACCATAAACACCATCTGATATTGTAAATGATGATACTGAATACTCTATACCTTGGAATACTGTAAACACAATAGCTAATAATATTGTAGCTACTAAACCATATAAGGCACCTTTACGATTACCTTGGATTAATGAATGGTGACTATATGTTACTGTTACACCTGATGATAATAGTATTATTGTATTTAATAATGGTAATTCAAAGGGATCTATAGCATTTATTCCTAAAGGTGGTCATTGTGCTCCTAACTCTACATTAGGTGATAATGAACTATGAAAGAATGTTCAAAATATTGCTAAGAAAAATAATGCTTCAGATACAATAAATAAACCAACACCTAAATTTAAACCTCTTTGTACAGCATTTGTATGATTACCTAAATATGTACCTTCTGATATTATATCTCTGAATCATAATGTCATACATCAAACTAAATTAATAAATGCTATAAATAATATTATATACATATTACTAAATCCATGCATAGTTAATACTCCTGATGTAGTAAGAATAAATAGTGATAAACTATTATAAAAAGGTCAAGGTGATGGTGAAACTAAATGATAAGGATGACTTTGAAAATTTGTTCTTTGATCTAAAGACATTTTTTATTTATTTTATTATATTTAGTTTAAATTATCTACCTATAGAAATAACTATTGAACCTACCATAGCTAATAAAAGAATTAATGATATAATTATAAGTCAAAGTGAATAACTACTATACATTACATTACCTATAGCACTAATATGTGTTATATCTATTAAATTAGTATCTCAACTTAAACTATTAGAATAATTTATTGATTCTTTAAAACTTTTTTCAAAGAAAGAGAATGAAAAATAATTTAATATATTATATTGTATTATATTTGTTATTATTTTTTGTCCTAAAATATAAACTAATGTTATCATACTTAATATAGCTAATGGTATATAATTATTATTAGTACTAACTAATTCTGAAATTCTTATATTAATTAACATCAAAATAAATAAAAATAAAATTGAGACTGCTCCTATATATACTAATAAATAAGATAAACCTATAAAAGTTAGACCTATTAATATTAAATATATAGAAATTGTTGAAAACAAACCTATTAAAAATAAAACAGAAACTACAGGATTTTTACTTATTATTGTATAAATACCAAGTATTATACTAATAAGAGCTAATATATCTAATATATTAGAATTAAATCCATTATTTAATTTATCTACACATAAAAATAATTCCATTTTTTAATTTTTTTTTTCCCATTACAAATGGAACTTAAAGATTACCAAAAATAAATATAATGATAAATAGGAAGAGAAGGAATCGAACCTTCGACGACTCAAAGTCATTGAGTTTACAGCTCAACTCGTAAACCAACAAACGAAGCCTTCCTAAAGGGGTTTAAAAAATTTTTTGTTTAAGCTTATTAACCCCGTGCAATTTCCATTACACGAACCTTATTTCGACTTAACACCAATTAAAGTCATGCATACGAAAATAATATGAATATAAAATTATAACTATTTTTATATTTATTTATACACATAAATCAAACTTATTGCATTTCTTCTTTCAGCGCCTGACGAGTGGTTAGTACCTAACTGAGAAACAATTCACCGTTACGTGATGATTAACGATTACTAGTAATTCCTTATTCATGTAGTCGAGTTACAGACTACAATCCATATTAATCAAATTTAAGGATTAGCTTATTTTCACAATATAACATCCTTTTGTAAAGATAAGTGTGGCACGTCTATAGCCCACAATATTTTGGCCATGATGACTTGTCTTGATCCTATATATATAGTCCGATTTAGTGGCAAGGTATATTATACACATAAATAATACCAAGGTTTTCGCTAATTGTAGGAATTAACCTAATCTCACGACATTAACTAAAGACAGCCGTGCAGCGCATGTAATATAATTAAATATTATTCAAATTGTGGTAAGATTATCGCGGGTTATCGAATTAAATAACATACTTCACTACTGGTTTCAGAGACGGCCTAATGATTTCAGTTTTAATGTTGCCATTGTACTCTTGAGGTGGAATGCTTACACTTTTATTTATAAACTAAAATAAATTTTTAGTTTATGACATTCAGAATTTTCTGCTTGGACTACTAGGGTATCTAATCCTGCTCGTTACCCAAGCCTTCGTACCTCAACGTCAGTTTTTACAAAGAAGGTCGTATTAGCTTTTACCTGTCTTTTTGATATTTGCAAATTCGATCTTTTCTTCAAAAATTCACTTCTTCTCACATAAAACTCTAGAAAAAAAGTACCCTTTTAAGGTTTAATTTTCCGTCTATGTACACTTTAAACCTAATTAAGATGACTTACACTTGTCTCTTACGTATTACCGCGACTGCTGGCACGTAGTATTGGTCGAGACTAATAAATAGATAATTGTCATTATCTTTAATCTATTTAGAATTTTATACGTTTACACGTTAATTGTATTAATCTTTTTTAATACAATATCATTCTTCCAAGTTGCTGGTTCAACCGTTAGGTCATTGACCAATATTCCTCACTGCTGTACTTAAAGCGCATTAGGAGTTTCTCAGTCCTAATGTGATCGATCAACTTCTCAGTTACGACTACGGTTTTGTTAGTTATTTATTATTTAACTAATACAAACCGAAATATTTATTAACATCTTAAAGCGAAATTTTTCTTTGTTTATAAGGGATTTAGCCTTTCTTTAAGGTAGTCAAAATATTATATACTCACCTGTTTACCACTTCATTATTTTTATTTAATGACGTACGATTAGCATGTGTTAAGCACTTGGATAGCGTTCAGTCAGAGCCATCATCAAACTCATGATATTATTGGATTAATATCCTAATAAAATATTTAACTTTTGTTTAAGTTATTCGTTTTATTTTTACTTGTTTTTTTGTTTTTAAGATATAATTAAGCCATATTCTGTATTTAACCCCTAAATAATATATAAGAGTATTAACAATTATAATAGTTAGTATAGGTGTATTGCTCGTTATATCAAATTATAATTTGATTTTTTGTTTCTTCAAATAACCCAAAATTCTTAATATTATATTTATATATATATATACATTATAACTATGGACTTTCCTTTTTATATCATTATTTTTAAATTTTATTATTAATTAAATTAGTGTAATTCTAATGAATCTCTTATATAAGAACAAGTTAAAACAATAAATACTTGACTTTGTATAAAAGCTATACCTAATTCTAAACCTGAGAAAGCAAAAATAAATGCTAATGGTATTAAACCTATTAAGAAATAAAAGAATCCTGAACTCATTATTTTAAATGTAAAATCACTTAATATTACTAATAACATGTGACCGCTTAAAATATTAGCACTTAAACGTAAACCTAATGATACGTTACGAGCTAAATATGATATTAATTCGATTAAAACTAATAAAGGTAATAAACCTAAAGGACAACCAGATGGTACAAATAAAGAAAAGAATTTTAATTGATGTTTTTGAAAACCTAAAATTGTAGCACCTAATACTACAGTAAAACTAATAAAGAATGTTAATATAAAATGTGATGTTGAAGAAAAACTATATGGTATTAAACCTAATAAATTATTCATTAAAATAAAAATAAATAATCCATAAATAAATGGAAAATAATTTTGACCTTCTTTAGAATTTATTTGATTTATTACAACACTGTGTACTGTTGCATATATTGATTCTTTAGTTAATGTTCATGAATTTGATATTAATTTATTATTATATGTTATTAATAAATGTAATGTTAATATAATTATTGTACTAATAATTATATAAAAACCAAAATTTGTTAAAGACATTTTTAAGTCTAGAATATTTATATTTAAACTAAAAAAATCTTTTATTTCAAATTGCTCTAAGGGACTAACTATATTATTAAACATTATAGTATTTGTATATATATATATATTTAATTTAATTTAATTATTATTTATATAAAACTTTATATCTTGAAAGGTATATAGATTCTATTATAGTTAAATTATATTTATTAATCTTTATATGAAAAATAAATATAATATTTTTAATTAAAAATAGACATTATTAATGTGAATATTAATAAAAAAAAATATATCATATAATTGATATTTATTAAATATATTATATAAATTGACCTAACCAAGAATAAAAGATTGTGATTGCAATATATTAACTAATTAACATAAATAAACCTAATAATTATTGTTATTTTTAAGTGAATGTATTAATTAATTTATATAATTATTAATTGTATATTAAACTTGACACAGAATAGTGTAAACCATCTAAAATAACTGCAGGGTATATACCAAAGAAAACAGCAGGTATAACAAGACTAATTAATAAAATGAATTCTCTTTTACTTAAATCTTTAACATAATTGAAGAAATATGAAGAAAATTGTCCACCAAAGGCGATTCTATTAAACATAAATATAGTATATGCAGCTGAGAATACTATAGAAGTACTAGCTAATACACCTAATATAGATATTCTTTCAAATATACCATAAAGAGACATAAATTCACCAATAAAGTTTAAAGTTAAAGGAGCACCACAGTTACCTAAAGAAAGTATATAGAATAATATACAGAAAATAGGCATTAGTTGTGCCATACCTCTATAATATGTAATTAATCTTGTAGAAGATCTATCGTATAAAATACCACCTACACAAATAAATAAACCTGAAGAAACAAAACCATGAGCTAAACCTAAAGTAATTGCACCTTCTATACCTTGTATAGTATTACTAAAAGCACTTAAAAGATAAACAGCTGCATGAGAAACAGAAGAATAAGCTATTAATTCTTTAATATCTATTGTTCTTAATGTACTAAAACTAGCATAAAGTATAGTTATAACACCTATAACATAAACTATATATGTATAATCTATAGTAGCTTTAGGTAATAATGGTAATATTAATCTAAATATACCATATAAACTTAATTTTAATACAATACCAGCTAATATTATACTTCCAGCTAAAGGTGATTCAACGTGAGCTTTTAATAATCAAGTGTTTAAAAAAATTGTTGGTGTTTTAACAGCAAAAGATAAGAATATACCATAAAATAAAAATAATTGAGTTACATAACTATAATTTGCTTTAGATAATGCATCAAAATCAGTAGCACCCATAATAGAAGACATAGTTATTATAGAAAGTAACATAAACAATGAACCTAATAATGTATATAAAAATAAATAAAAACTAGCTCTAACTTTATCACTAGAACCAAATAGTCCTATTAATAAGAATAAAGGGGGTAATATACTTTCAAAAAAAATATAAAATAATAATATATCTAAAACTAAGAATACAGCTAATAATAATGTTTCTAATAATAATATTATTATTACAAAAGATAATACATTTTTAGATTCTATAGAATTTCAATTAGCTATTAATGAAATAGGCATAATCATAGTTGTTAATAATAAAAAATAAATAGAAATACCATCTATACCTAAATATAAATCAAAATAACTTATTTTATATATTTCTTCTAATTGAATATATTGAAACTGTTTACTACTAAAATCAAATAAAATAAATATTGTTAATGATATAATTAAATTAATTATTAAAGTTATTAAACCTAAAGTTTTTATTTGATTATTAGAAGATTGATATGAAGCTGAAAATATAATAAAAAATATACCTATTAAAGGTATTAAAAGTAAGGAAAATAAATATACCATAATAATTTGAAAAATATTAATAAACTAACAATAATTTAACTAACATCTAATATATCTATTAGATCAATATTAATTTAATTAATAAAGTAATTAATTAAAATACTAATTAATACCTCTTATCTTCCTTATTTAACTATTTATTTTATATTTAAATTCTAATTTTAATAAACCTAATATATTTATAAAATTAAATTAATGAGATATTACAAGGTAAAATATTTAAACCTAAAACTATACAAG